TGTCACTCGGTCTACTTTCTGATTCCAGCTGCTTTCTTCGGGCAGCTTAGTAGCTCTTGGCCTCGGTAGAACTGATAGCTGATTCAAGTACGAATTGACTCTCATGATTGGAGAAAACTCTTTTCTTCCACAGAAGGAAGCTCTTCGGGGCTGGCCGGTAGTACGGGAGTAACCGAGACTATAATAAGAGATGATTTGGAAGGGGCGGAAGACTGAGTTCGATAGATAGGCTTAAGGAATCAATAGAAGAGTAAGGTATCTAAGATCAGAGAAGCCTGATTGGATTAAAGAAGTGTAAAGTGAGAAATCCCCTCTCCACTACACACCATACCAGCAAACTCAACCTGAAAGGGAAAGCCTGTGAAGTCAGATTCATGAATAGAGCCTAGCTAGAAAGAGAAGAGAGATGCTTTAGGGCAACGTAGACGAGACCATTTCAAGGAAGATTGACTGACACCCTGATTCCATCGTGGAAGGCCTGTGAGAAGGAACCATTTATAGGCTAAAACGAAAAGGGGAAAACCCCATAAATGATGGGAAATTCTGCGCCATATCGGCAGTTTTGACCCCTTAAGAAAGACCCACGACGGTCGCCAAACTAAGTTTTTTAGATATCGACTTTGACTTATCCTTGCCCTTTCACTTGCACTTTTGAAAGAGAAAAGGAAAGACGCGGAGAAAGCGGTCCCAAGGGCTTTTGTTGCAAATGCTCTTAGAACTTCAGAGACGGGATCCTACCCAACAGGAAAGACTGGTTCGTACGTTTCTTTTGATAAAAGAGAAGGGTGGCTACCCCAAGGGATAATGACCTATGAACTCTTCATAAAGAGAAGAATAAGGATCAGCGGGGATCCATTCTGGAAGTTGGGCTTATGCTTAAGAAAGAAGCTCCTCCGGAGGACTCCACTATGACTATTGACGAAATCTGGGAAATGTGGTATGTAAAGGCTCTGAAGGACGAGATGATACCCTTCTGCTCTACTCTTAGCCCCTATCATTGGTCCCCTTGGGGAAGCTAGGTTATAGCCTCTTTAATAGAATAGAGTGGAAATTCTACACCGTCGTCTACTGCTTCAATACCAGCAGCAAGGCTGTGCCCATTAGCCATACCTGCCCTGCCACTAGATCGGATTCACCACGTGCGACTACACATATATTGGACAAGTTCTCAAGTGATAGAGAGTCTCAATAAAGAATGACTAGACCCGCCCGGCTTTCACCATACCATAAGTGAAGTGAAGAAGTGTCCGGTAGCAGTTGATCCCGTGAATCCATAGTCTGACGGCCCCCCAGCAAAGAGAGGCTCGAGAGACCTTCGTCCCCCTTCCGCAAGCTAGTACATCTTGCCCGGCTTCTAGATCTGGTTAAGGCTTCCATTAAGGAAGTGAGACAAGGGTAGGCATATTAAAATAGGCTTTTCTGCAATTATTGCATAGAAGACCAGCTAATGCGAAGACATACTTATAGTAGTATTCACGCTCAGAAGGAAGGTATCAAGATAAGAAATGACAAATGGAGGAGCTCGGGCCAGGCGTATCAAGTCATTCAACCGGTGAGGTCGAATGTGAGATTGTCATCGTGTTCCGTATGTGCAAAGCATCAATGCTGGCTTTCCTCCCAAATGTCTGACTGGGGATTTGTGTCCTGCTAATACTCGGGGACGTCTTGAGAAGATGAACTAAGAAAGTAAAAACCATCAAATGATGGGACATTCTTGCTCATATCGATACTTTGGCTCCCTTTGTGTACAAACTCTCGTGAGAGCTCCGAAACTCGCTTTTTTGCTTAGTCAACTTGGCTTCTCATTAACGCGGCTACGAACTGCTTCCAATGGACCAGGAGCATCTGTATCCGCAAGCCCGCTTCTTTAGGTTCTCCACATTGGGGCTATGGGAATCGAACCCAATTTGTCCACGACCCCATTTCTGTCTCGCCCAGTCGTCTATCGCGAATTAGCCTTTCATTAGACAACAAAGAAAGCCTTATTTACATTTACAAAGCTTCGATTTTCCCCGAAAAGAACGTTCGACTTGCATGTGTTAAGCATAATACTTGTGACACACATTTATCGATCGGCTGGGTTCAAGCCTTACTGTACCGAGATAAGCCCTTCAACCACCTCATCTCTATTTATGATTATATGATAATTGGTTTCTTGTGATTGAAGATTGATTTCTACAAAAAGTCTACGAGAGAAATGGGACCTCCGCCCGAAGAGCGCTTCCCTGGCTTAATTAAAGGCTCTGACAAGACCAGCGCACTGATTGAGCTAGCGAACTCCTATTTAAGTAAGACCAGGCCAGCTGTAAACAGAGCAAACAAAAGATTCGTGGTTGATAGCAGTTGACAACAATAGGCCAGTTTCCTACAGCTCGACCGATTGAGACAGGGCAGATGCGACCGATGGAAGGGATCTAATTTGTTGAAGGAAGTTCTTTGTGGACTGATTCCAACCGTTTACCAGAAGACAAGAGATTCGCGGTATGGCTTCAGAAGAGGTACTCATTATACAGATATCGTTTAACGAACTGCCCGATGGATACCTATTTGAAGTGATAAAAGAAGGTGCTTAGCTCATCCAGTTTCTAAAGTCTTATGACATTGGGGTCACTTGACAGCCGAAGTTGTCAGTTTCGACTGCCGACGGAGGTCTTGAGACCTCTGATTCTTCATCCCTTTTGCTACTTTTGATCGAAGATTCCAGGCTACACCAAGCGAGACCTTGGTTGGATCTCGTTCGGTGCGATACCAAAGAATCTCGACCGATGGCAGCAAGAAGAATGAAGAAAGAGGTTGATCGTAAGACGAAGCTAAAACCGCATAGGAATTAGTTGCGAAGCCACTGCCGCATCCAAGAACGGAGGACAGTGCGCTCGATAAACTCTAAGTCTAAATCATCTAAGAGGTCCCGACACTCGTCGATCTTAATGTTTGATAAAGGCGAAAGAAAAGAAAACACTACTAGTAACTAGTACCAAACCTGCAGGCTATTATTAATGTCATACACGCATGCGGGCCAGCGAGGGAAGGATCGGATGAGTCGAAATTGCGTTTTTTGGCCGGGTCGAGATCACTTTCCCGGGGACTGCCAGTGATACACGTAGTTTTGATGCTTTAAATAATGCCTCTGGGAACAATATAGTTTACCTGCTCGCCTACTACGGTTAAGGGAAATGTTTCTGTCGAAAGGCAAACAATGTGGGTATTACGATTATTGCTCTTTATGTTAGGTATCCTATATCCTATAGCCCTGATTTTGAAGGAATGATTGACTATTTAGGTATCTTCCCCGTCTCTGGTTGAATTTCTCATGAATAGTACGACACTGACTCAACTCAAACTCAGATGCTGATCCGGGTTCTATAGACCTCTGAAAGCACCTCCTGCAGGACTGGATTCTCGTTATGAACCGAAGACCAAAGAGAAAGAATCCCTTTGTTCTAGGATCTATAAATCGAACCGGCATAGCTTGAGAGAATGTAGGCTTCTCCTCATCAATAGGTACCGAAGCCGACCGAAAGAGTGGATTTCGGAATCTTTCCCCCGAGGGTCTGTTACTAGCGCCTAAGCTGATGTCTGGAATGGCTGTAGTGGGATCTTTATAGAACATGGTTCCGACATCGAATGATTCCCCACAAGGTGCCTGAAACTCTCATTTTGACAGCAGAAGTACATCCAGATGGATTGTCAAAGTGTCATTCTCCGGTGCCCAATTCCTACCTTTTGCTTGGTGATTTGACTTTCGATTGAGGAACGGGGCTTGCCCTAGTCTTCTATATTCTAGTTCTTAATGATACGTAGTCAAAACTAATCGTCAAATGAATATTATACTTCCTAGCTAGGTTTCAATCCTTATTGAGCTACTGAGACCACTTCCAAGTAAGAGCGCAAGTCGCCCACATAAATCTGATTCGAGAAAGGAAGCAGCAGCCACAGCACTCTGCCAAGAAAGAAAGGAGGAAAGCCGATCAGAGCCAATAAAAACGCACGAAAGGGGGGGTACTCGTCTATCTGTCCATGAGTAGCAATCCATACGGGAAATCGGCCCTTTAATCGTCCATGGATCGAGGATTTGAAAAACCACAGGCCATTACGGGCGAACTCCTAGCATCGAGCTCAAGGAAGTTAGGAATGAAGGAGAGGCCGGCCAAGGTAGGTTCTCTCGTGAATCCCCTGCAGTCATTCATGAAGGTTGAGCATTAAGGTCCTATAGGCCTTTAGATAGGTTGTCAGAATCTAGTTCATATGAAGGAAAGATAAGTCAGAAGGCTTTAACCGATCTTGAATCGAACCTGCTCATAAGCTCTCTTTCAAAAGGAGTAGTTTCAACAAGGAAGAATCCTAGCATAGATAGGAAATAGATTGAATAAGAATCTAGGACAGGGCGAGGAACGAGCCTTAAGCTAAAGCGCTTATTTGAATCACAGATTTATATACGTCCGGTACTCTAGCAGCTCTACTTTCAGGTTCTGGAAGCCTTGCTCTTAGGCATCCCGTCGGGAAGGAATAGAACACAAGCTCAAGTCTTTCTCAGAGAGTAGCTACGTGCGTGCATAAGCAGTGGTTTCTAATTGTAGCCTTTTTCTTTGTTGGAGCTGATGGGACTAAAGTAGCCCTTTAATCAAGCATAGTAGATTCTTAGTCGATTTAGGTGACTTATAAATGGTATAGCATAATATGGTGTAGCCTGTCTCAAGGTCCTTTAGGACATCGATCAAGCTGTTTCGTTTCCCCCTTCTCTATCTTTAAGGCTTTAAGGATCGGGTCGGGGTATTCACAAGATGTTAGTTCGCTTGGGCTAAAGAATCAATCTGGGATTTAGTGAAAGTCAGTATGTGATTTCAATCCAGCATGAGAACAAGCATGGAAACAAGGAAACAAGGGAGCTAACGCTGTCCTAAAGGTTTTGATTCCTCGGGGTGTATCAAGTGTCGCCTCGTCCGCCAAATAGCTGTGGATTAATAATAGAACTGGAGAAAAGGCTTATCAATAAGGTAGGCCAACACCAACCGGTTTGATCAGTGAATCGAGAAAGCTGTGTATTTCCTCACATCGAGGAAACAACATTAAGAACTCCCTTCTCTATCAAGCCTCAAGCCACTACTGAAAAGGCCTTCGGCCCTCAGTCTTTAGTTATCAAGACGCAACTAGATCTCTCAAGCGTCCGCTTTTGACTCTTTTTCTTTGAAGGGAGACTATCTAAGGGCAAAAGGCAAAGGCTAGTTAGCAGACAGAGCCTTCTCAACCTCAGCGAACTAAGGCTTTAAAGTACGTTATCGCTGTCTTCACCAAGGATAGGCGACTCCGGATCTGAGATTGTACTAGACTGAGCTGCCATAGTTGTTGAACTGGTGGGGTATTGGTTTTTTGTTAAAGGATCTGCTTCGCAGCCTTGTGCTCTTATTTCATTCTCCCAGAAAACTAGGGAGATTCTATTTTCTTTTCTACGGGTTGGTTAGAACAAAAAAAAAAGATCAAACCGCTATCCCACCATCACTCCTTTCCACCGAAGCTAGAGTCCGTGCGCTAGCCCTTAGGGCCTTTGGACGACTAAGTAAGCTCGGCTTCTCTTTCTGAATCAGATTCACTTTCGACGTAGAGCACCTGCAATAAGATCAAGTATAGGAGCTAAACAGTGGACGTGTAGCTAAAGCGGAAGTCCAGGCGCTTTCTGGCATAGGAAGCAAGCATTGGGATTCGTATGATCTCTTTGAAATTTCATTCTTGCCCCTGCCCGGTAAAGAAGACAGGAAGAAAAGGACTAGTCTTGAATGAGTGCCCTTTGGCCAAGTCAAGTTGTGCCCTTAATCCGTAAAGTCAGGAAATAGATGAATACAGCTGTCCTTCGCGTACTACAGGGCAAATGAAGTCTAGCTCTTCTTCAGCAGTCGCCCCTCACCGTAGTCGAGCCATTCCCCAGGAGATCTTGAGCTTCACCGCTTCGTCGGAGTCGCACCCCGGCCATGATTAATAGGTGCAGGATCAGCCGGATCAAGAGGGACCAGGCTGGAGCCCTCACCCTTTTTTGTGGTGCCAGCCACCGACCCGGTCAATAACGGATGATGCGCGGGGTCAAATCTCCCTGATGAGCTGAGCTCAGTGATCGATCGAAGGCAGGGGCTTTCAAAGCCATACCATAGTAGATTACGCAGATGGAGTGGGATAAATAGCCGAAATCCTATTCCCAAGAGGCGGTTGATGAGGCGGGGAAAGCTCTATCTAAAATAGATGTTATAGATGTCTGATCCGCATGTAAGCAATTGAGGGGTGACTCGGCGTCCTCAATCATGATTGGGACGGGGTCCACGGGAATACCTAGACCTATAGTTTTCAACTTCCTAGTCCGATTGGAGTCTGAGTTTTGAATTGGATTTCTCAGTTGAGGTAAACTTCCATTTTTGTATGAGATAAGGCTTTGAAAGACCAGTACCCGAGTATTAAGACCTAGAGTTGGAATTTCGACTTCCCGAGGCTCGTTCCTCGCCCTGACACCGACCCATTAGACCTTACAGAGAAGGGGCTAAATAGAGATAAGAGGGTGAAACCCAGTACGTCCTATTCCCGATAGGCTCTGAAAGACCTGGTCAAGCTCATCCTATATATAACAAGGAAAGCTGGCCAAAAGAACGAAAGAAGAGGGCGAGAATGCACGAAGCGAGGTACTCAGCGGGCGGGGCTTCACCTTGATTTTGTGGGTAGGCCCAGGTTAAATAAAGTCAAGACGAAAGGGACGCTTTTCAATCCCCTGAGAGGGGGGTCAATACCAGAGTAGGGGGCCTTCTCTCGAGTGGACAAATCTACTTTCATAGTCAAAAAAGGTGGGCTTGACTCTACTTAGTAACCGGGAAAGCTGCATGGCAGGGGGTTAGGATCGGACCGAGTGAGTGGTACTTTTCTTCCGGTCTGGCCAAAGCTATTCTCCTGATGGCGGAGTGACTGATGAATTCTCCATTTGATCTAGAAGAAAACAGGTAGGGTGGATTGGTTGACAGTCGATGCGAACTATACGATGACTCTGCCCTAAGATAACTAAGAGAATCAGGGTCCCTAACAAGAAGCTCCGCGAGAGTTCCTGCTCCCGAAAGAGCTTTCACCGACTCATTAAAGGAAGTGTCATTGATAGATCGATTTCTGAGAGCTGATTCTCTGATGATCTCAGTTGTGACACTTCGAAACGACTTTCTTTATAAACAAGATATGTGAGCCTCTCGCTCGGAAAGTCTTCGCTTATATGAATGGAAGAAGAATGGATTCAGCATTGACTTTGATTATTATATTTCGAGAATCGACGAACCACATGCAACCCGAAGGTCTGTTGCGGCTAGTTGCGGCGGATATTGGAGAAGGAAGGAAGAATTTTGGGGAAAGGAAAGATAAGAATTTTGGAGGTACCAAATAAGAATCCATGCTTGAGGGGAATACTTGTGGAGAAGTAGCGCCCAGATCTAGACCTTGAGCCTGGTCGTGCCCTGGTTCCTTTGCTTTCACATCATCCTTGACTTCGTCTTTGGCCTTGGCAGTCTTTAGTTCAGCCGAAGCTTTCGCTTTTTGAGAACGTTTCGCTCTCACTTCTGGTTGATGGATTTGGACATCCAGATTGGCCTCAGGCTGAGCTGGGTCTGGAGCTGCCTTGACAGCTTCCTTTCTCAACTCTTTAGAAGTCTTGGCAACTGGAGCCTTCGTTCTTAGTTCTTTTGCACTCCCTTTTGAATGTTCGGATCGAGTCAGCGGAATGACCTTCTCTCCTTTTCCAACCCGCGATCAAGTCTGCTTCGCGCCCGTTGCCCGAGCTAGGACCTCTGCTGAACTTGCTTCTCTACGCTTTCGGCGGGTCTACTCGGTACTCTGTCTTTTGTCAGTAGTGACCCCAATGGGTTCTATCTCTGAGATCAAAAGCAAAGCCTATATGCCTTAGTTTGAGTTTGTCAATATCAGTGCATGCAGGTGCTTCGAAGCCCGATGCCGAGTCTTTTAGCTAAAGAAAAGCTTCTCTTTTTTTTGACCCCCACTGCTCAAATCTTTCATATCGATCATGCCACCAGCCCGATAGCGCTTAGGGGCCTTGCCTTCACGCTCTCTTTTCTTCTTTTGACGATGGTTGGTCTAGTCGGACCTACCTTTTTTGGGACTTTGACTTCCCCTTTTCATCGAGATTGAGGATCCAATCAAACCGCTTAGCCAGGTGTTTTGGGCACTTACATTACATCAACAGACGGTTCTGCAGAAGTGGCGGTTGGGGCACCTCTTTCATTCGAATATGCCGGGTCCGATCCATGCCAAAGTCGAGACGAAAGGGGAGCTTTTTCTTTATAGAATCTTTCAACAGGATTTGGTTCGCCGTCAACTGCTCCCCCCGAAGCTTTCGGTGGTTTAATCCTTTGATGTCGTAAGGCCGCGGCGGAAGTTCATCTGTCTCAAATGATGCTATGCCAGAAAGATGACTAGCTGGTAAGCACCTTCCATCTTCATAACCTCGAGACCCTTGTCTGACTATTACGTGCATGCCATCACCGGCTTCAAGCCTATAAATTCTTGTAACCTGGGTTTCATTGAATCGACTAGGTTTTGGTGTGGAAATTGGATCACTTTCGGATTGAGTCTCGTTGCGAGGATTCTCAGCAGAAGAGTACGCCCTGGTTAGTAGGGTTGGTTTCAAGATCTCCTTCCGGGGGGGAAGGAGGTACCAGAACCCTAGGGCTTTCATCTTTGAAGATAGGATTGGGCCATGCCTTTGTGCAGAGAGAACAACCTAAATAGATAAGGAGTGGGTTCAGCCCCTGCTGAAAGCATTCGCCGCAGGAGTGTAAGAGAATGGCATTTGCGTGTGAGGGCGAGGAACGAGCCTTATGATCAATCAGGGACAGCTAATTCCTATATAGTTATATAAAATATATTGATATTTGTACTTTCAGTAGCTACTCTTTTTGTTAAGAGAGTCCTGTGGTTTCGAGGGAACACAGTGCACTATTAGTAGGATAAAGGGCTAGCTTTTTGGCTTTTGGTTTAGGAAAACCGGCTTAGCTGCATTGATGAACCTGCTAATTACACGACGATCAGGTTGCAAGTGGATGGACGACTATGTTAAGGCCTAGGTTTATCCACAGCTTAGCGGCTGCCTCTCAGCAATGACTTTAGCTCCCTGGAGTTACCCCGCTTCTCCCTCTAAGCCAATTCCATTCTGCCTTTAATGGGGGAGCTATATATAATAGGTACATCCCCTCCCCTTGTGGTAGGGCCAGCCCTACTTCTATCCCTACGAGTTCTGTTACATACCGTCCAGTAATCTATAGATCTTTTCTGGAAGCTCTAACGCTAAGAGATTGATTTGTCTATCTGTATTTTGAGGGCTTATCTAATCGTCTGAATTGTCTCTTTCTGTTGGAGAGCTATACCCCTTTCACTTTAAGGTCAGAGTCTGCTACAGCTAGTGCTCAGGAGGGACGAAGTAGCTCGAGCAGAGTGAAGAGGGAAATCGAGTTTCATCCGTCAATCCGTACTAGGAACGTCGAGTGTTTGAATCCCAGATCCCTATAGTAACGAGAGTGCCTACCTGCCTTATCCCCCTTCGAAGTAGCTAGTCAAGTTGTCTCGCCTGTGGTGTGAAGGATACGGAGCTAATGGAACTACTTTGTCTCCGCTTCCGCTCTATGTGTCCGTACTCGAAAGAATGAAATCCCCAGCCAGCGAGTTATCCTCCATTTCCTGACAGCCTGTCTAGAATGAGTTTCTAATTCCATTCCCACTAGTGCAAATGGAGCAGGAAAAGCAGGAGTTGTTCAAGCAGAGCAGGATAAAGTGGCTAGGTCAAGCGCAAGGAAGTTTGTTTGAAAGTTTTTAGCAAGTTCCTTGTCATCTAGAGGGCCAGTGGAAAAGAAGGCCAAGAGGCACCAAAGGAGAGGACCACTTGATTTGCTCGGCCAACCCTCAGGAAAATGGGACTACAAGGTGTACTACACAGGCACTCCTTACATCAACATCTCACTTGAAGACATCAAGCCAACAGGATGGGGAGATGACCTAGAGGTAGACACTCGTGATGACAAGAAAGCCAAGCATGATGAAAGCTACCAAGTGCGTATCGCGGAAGGAGACGAGCCAAAGACGACCTGTGTGACAAGCAAGCAACCTTACTAATGAAGGGGCATTTGATTTTGTTATGCCTTTTGGACTCACCAATGCCCCTGCCACGTTCTGCACCCTCCACAATGAGCTATTCCACCCGTACTTAGACGACTGGTCGTATACTTTGATCGTGGGCTATAGCTATCCGTTAAACGACCACGTTAGCCACCTCCGGACTTAAGGTATTAAGGAAGAATCACCTCTATGTAAAGAAAGAGAAATGCTCCTTTGGACAGACGGAGATCCTATTCCTAGGGCATTGGATGGGCATCAGAGCCATCGAGGAGTGGCAAGCACCTACCAAGGTGAGTGAGCTAAGATCATTTTTAGGGCTCGTGAACTATTACCGAAGATTCATCGTAAGTTACTCGAAGAGGGCTGCTCAACTCACAAATCTCCTAAAGAAGGACGTACGGACCGATCATGGCACTGCACTGATCGGAAGAGTGTCAAAGAGCTTTTGAGGACCTAAAGCAGGCAGTGATTGATGACCCCCTATTGCAGTTGCCAGATCACACTAAGCCATTTGAAGTACACACGGATGCGTCAGACTATGCCGTAGGCGGTGTGCTAGTATAATAAGGTAACCCAGTAGCATATGAGAGCCGAAAGCTCAATGAGACCGAAAGGCGTGGTCCAAGAGAAGGAGATGACAGCAATAGTGCACTACTTGAGAACGTGGAGGCGGGTCACGATTTGTGGTCAAGACGGATAATGTGGCGACGAGTGACTCTTGTTTGCGGGGATTGAACTTCAAGCAGTAGGGATCGAAAATCCCCTCCTATGAACTCTTCCTAAACAGCGGATTCCCTTGCCGTTAGATCCGCGCTTGAAGGCGAAGTCTTTTTTGGAGCTCCTTCCGGGATTAGACTGTCAATTGGATGTGTCCCGGTCAAATCGTTAACGACAGATGCCCTGCAGACGTACTACTTTCAATCAAACCTTCTCTCCTTGACCTTATTGATTGATAGATAGTGAGGCCGCTTCCTTCTTACTTATAGTAAGCATGACTTGCTTTTCTTTCGAATGCTAATGTGTGGATTTGTCCTACTTTTCAAAAGTCACAGAGGGAGCTGGAGCCGGTTTTGTGTTTTCCTACCCTTATTCTATTCCATCGACGGATGGTGCTCAAGGAGTTGGGAGTGGGAGTCCTCCTATAGTTATAGTAGTTATAAGCCCAGCTTCAATCGTCAGCAGGTGAGTCAGCAAAGTTCTCTCTAAAGATGAAGTAAGCCCCTACTACCAGTAACCCGGTGACGATCCGTCTCTTTCCTTTCCACACAATCATCTCCTGACTAAATCCCTATTCGTCTGGGATTAGCTCATTCAAAAACATCTCCCGTCACTTCTCCAAGAAAAAGTGAAAGATCTGGCGGTTGAAACTCCATCTTTTGATGCCCCTGGAACTTCGAAACCAGTCAAGATGCAAGTAAAGAGAAAGGTGACGCCATGAGGCCGGTTCTCGGGCTATTCTTATATAGAAGAGAATGCCTTTCGGTTAAAGCCTATTAGATTCAGAAGGTTGGCTGTAGGCCGGTTGTAACAAGATGAGGAAAACTTCGAGAAAGAAAAGCTTCCGATCCTTTCTTTTATCTCTTCCGAACCCCCCGCCCTTCGATTCACTAGATCTATTTCAAGTTCAAGAAGAGGCCGAGACCATAGTAGGTCTGGTTCATTCATGAGACATGAGATGGGCCCACCTAATTTGTATTTGTAAAGGTCCCAACAAGCGCCGATACTTCAACTCTTACGCAATTCTTCGCCCCGGAAAGCAGACGAGTACTGCAGATGAGGCTCCGGTTCCACTGCTGCCATACGAGGATTTCTCCATGCCCCTTTCTAACCCCCCCGTCTCAGAAAGAGGGAACTCTGGTTAGATGGATTGGTTAGCATTCCCAATACATAGGTCTTTTTGCCAAAGAAAAGACAGGTTCCAAGATTCCAACTGCATTGTCGCGATGGATAGCTTCTTCTATCACCACCGTTGGTCTACGATCCTACGGCCGGATCTAACTACGCGCGCAATTCCGAAGTGACCGATCTCGGCATAGTGAAAGGCTGACGCGCTTCACACGCTTCCTCCATTCTGAGAGACTTAGAGAAAAGAAGGGATCTTAGGTGCACCTATCAAAAGGAGCAAATGCCGCAGTCGTTGCTATTGATACCATTACAGGCGATCTCACACGATTGAAGCTCTTCTCTGCCCTAATAGATATTCGCCCCATACAAAGAAACTCAGTTCACTAAGTTCCTTGAAGGAGGATCCCCGCCCGGCGAGGAATCAGATAAGAAGAAGAATATGTGTACGCCGCTTGAAGATAAAGACCGCGATGGAGCTAAAAAGATCCCGCCAAAGTCTTTGCCATAGAAGGAGTCCTAGATCTCGCATCTACAGTTGTTCAATCCGGATCTCAATCGATCAGGCGTCCTACCGACGAGTGCTAGCCGCGAGCCGAAGGGGTGTTCAGCCCCGCGATATAAATAAGGAGGTTGTCGAAGCCCTCACCGGGTATACCTGAACTTCATCCGTAAACTAGTCACTCTGCTACTTGGAAAAAGGCCGTACGACGTGAGTTTCAGTGTCTTGATTCTCTCTTTGTTAAACAGAAGAGGTCCCGGTCCCGCCCATGGGACAAACCAACAGGAAATGTGTTTTAGCAGGTTTGCTTTCACTCACTTGCCAAGCGCGGGCAGGTCTTGACTCTTCGCGTCCCTGATTTTGAGGGACCGCAGCATACTTCGGTGATCTTATTGTTAGGGAGTGCCGTCTCACTACCAGGTCGAAAATAGACCACTGCTTAGTGCACTTTAAGAAGAAAGAAAGGGAAGCTCTCAGTCCCGGGTAGAATCATTGACTACCATGGTTTTGCTTTCTTAAGCGGGTTACTACAGAATTGATTTAAGCTTTGAGTTACGGAACTTCGTTTCAATGGTAAGCTAGGTTTGAAGACACTCGTCCAATTATGGCACAGGAGCATAAGGGTTGGAACCGACCTGTAAAAAAGATGGAGGATTTTCTGAAAAAAGAAGAAAATGGATTTCAAAAGAATGAAATTCATTCAATAATTCACTCAACTTGTAGCTAGCCATATCACGCCAGGAGCATTTCACACAAACCACCTGAGCCGGGGTCGAATGTTCGGAGTGTACGAATGGCGGTCCCCTGTCTGTGGTAGTCAAGCATCTCTGTGGCTAGAGGAGAAAAGCAGTCAATCTTAGTGCCCTGTAAGCGTGAAGTCAGGCTCGTTGATACCTAGTCGGCTAGTAGAAGGAGGGGATAGGATAGAGACTAAAGAAAGAGCTCTGAGTCTACCCGAAGCGAAGGAAAGTAAAGAGAAGAGTGGCCTCTGTGGAGACATTCTGAGTAGATCTACATCCCCCTTTGAGGTTGACTAGAGGAGTCTTTTGAGCACTAGGAAGGCAGAAGGCAGCAAAAGACAGACCAGTCGTGAGAGGAAGTCTCAAAGCTTCTTTTCTCTACTTCTACACGTGACGGGTGGTACGGCGGCTTTGAACCGGGCGATACCAGAACCTGCACTACCACTTGTTCGACGACCTTAACTAAACTAAATAGGCTCGCATATCGATCTAGGCGCACCAAACCCCAGATCGGGCACCGCAGCTTGGAAGACTGAGGCCGGATAGAATAAAGAATGAGGTCTTCTAGAATACCCACGACCAAAATCAAAGGCTATTTGCGCAGGTGGTTTGAGCGACCATTGGAGGTTCAGCGGGCTAATCAAATAAAGATGCTCTAGAAGACTAAAATCATGCGTCCTGACTGGTCATGTTGATGGGGATCCCACGAAGAGAGATCATGCGATAAGTCAGTGATTAAATGGCTCAATCCTGAGAAGTCAGATGAGCACTTTCGCTTTCGAGACCATCGCTGTCTTCACCTCTTTCCATTCTTCGATCCAGAGTCTTTCAACCCGGAAGGGGACTGCCTTTTGATGCGGTATGCAGGGGTCTTTGGGCAGAGAGGCGGATCCGCACTCAGAAATCTCCTAAGACAGATTTTTTGCGCTTATCGGGCTATTGATCGTAAGGAAAGGTCTCTATTCGTATTCGTTAGGTATAGCTGCAGGGAATCACATTCTCGATCATTAAGATGCGCCCAATCAACGTGTCGGGCGGAGATCAGAGGAATATATTGGTATGCCACGAGAGTTGTGTTGTCTTTAGGTGTTGGTGATCCCACTTCTAGATTTTCCCGTTCCAAACCCATGTCTTCAAGCACATTCGTATCTCAATCCAAATCCATGCGCATGAGGTGGGGGCGTTGGCGCTTCTTCACTTTCTTTGATCTATTCTGTTTATTTAGTCGATCTAATCTAGGAGGCTCGTTGAGACCTCATACCGAGATGAGCTAGTGTCTGGAGAAGACGAACAGGTGTTAGGAGATGAGTCAGTAGGCCCGTCGGGGTGAAATAGTAGCACCTTACTTATCCACTTAGGAAGGTCAATGGTAATAGATAGGATATCCTTTTTGTACTGGTGCAAGTCCTAACCTCGTTGTCACCAAGCTTGCAGAGGCGGTAGGGATTTGGAAAATTCCATGGGTAGGCGAGATAAATGGGAGACCAATACCAATGGCATACCGGCGGAAGGGTCTCTCTATCAACGAAAGAAAGAGCTAATGTTACTCCTCTTTCTAACACGAGGCGCCCTTCGGGCCCAGTTCATGGCAGAAGGCAGGGCACGCAAATGTTCAAAGGGTAGGCTGGATAAGGCCACAAAGTCAGAGATTTCAAGGAAAGAAAATGGCTGAAACGCAGAGAAATTCAAGATTTGACCAACAAAAGATGCTAAGGTAGATCAAGTTGCTGAGCTAATAGCTGACAAAGAATCACACTTCGATGAATCCGTGTCACAACCATCTTCAAGAAAGTCAACGTTTTGAACGAAGAACAAGATCAAAAATGACTTAAAGGCAGATCAGAATTCCAATAGGAACCCCGGATCAAAGTCAAGATGGAAGCACTCCTTTCTATGAATAAGTGGCCGTATTGGAACAATAAATGAACCCCGCCCCTTCATAAGCCTGTCTAGACGGCCCCTGACTTTCACATTTCACTGGCTCTCGATCAGGCCGGCTGGGTGACGATCCATAGCTATGGTTAAAGAGAGATTAGACAATTCATCGGTTTAAGGATCTTTCGGGGTGCCTCGTGACTTATTTAATGTTGTTTAATAGGGGTAGATAGTTAGCAGGAAAAGCTGCCTTACAAGGACACTGGGAAATGCCAAAGTAGAAGACGGAAGAGAGTCTTTTCACTCCACCGAAAGGACGGCGAAATGTCCCTATTTTGTTTCGGAAGATAAGGAGGAACTCACGGGATGGGCTGCATGCTCCTGATAAGCAGATACGCGGGGAACGACCGATTTATGGATTTCAGAGGGCCCTAAGCGAAAGAGAGGAGACCTGCGCATGACCGATTGGCTCCATTCAGTTAGAAGACTGGGTAAGCAAAGAGGGGCTTCTTATCCTGATCAGACCCGGGACTGAAGTCCTTTCCGGCTGAGAGGGCTTTTCCTAGCCCAGACCTATCTGATCAGATCAGAAGAGGAAAGATCCATGGCGGAGGAGGACGCGAAAGAAGACAGGATCACGCGAATACACTTTGTTTAGGCACGGCTAGCTCCCCCTCCTTAGGACTAGAAGAACGGAGCTTTATAGCCACGCAAATGTCCGCTTAAAGGATGCCTCTTTCTAAAAGATAGACCGCTTCGCCCCTTGTTTTAGCTTTAGTTAGCTTTTCTCCTTCGGACCCTTAGTTACTGCATGACACTCACTCGACGACCCCGTCTCGTTTCGCTCCTTACCAGCTGTTATGCGGGTATACTTCTTTAAGAACAAATCCAATGCTTTGATCAAACTGCTGCTTTGATCGTACAAAATTCCAATGCTTGCATTACCAACATCGGGAACACTTCGATTCCGTATTCGTATTATACCATGATATCTGCCTTAGCGTACGTGTACGGATGCATTACCAACAGAGGAGGCTTTTCCAAAGAAGGAAGATTGAAACGGTCGTTAGAAGTAGTCAAAATAGATTCTTCTAAGAAATCTCTAGGTGTTAAGAACCGGATTCGAGATAAGACTCCGGATAAGACATTGCTTCAGCGAATATCGTGAGGAGTGAAAAGATCCAAATAAAGAAGAAAATCCGGGAATCTCGGCTTCGGTCGGGCTCGTTAGCTACACCCGGGTTGAACCTGCTTATCCCACTCACTCACCTGCCTAGGCTCGCATCGTTGCTGAGGAGTCGTGGGCAGGTAGGCGAAGAATTGGATTACGATTCAGATAGCCAAAATAGGATGGACGAAGGAGCCCAAACAGAGCTTCCAACTTATTCTTTCGAGCCAAACGCTGTTGTGAATGAGAGCCAGCCCGGGTCTTTATGAAATCTATTCAATTGGGGTGAAACTACAGATCTACGGTCTTCCGAACAGGAAAGAGTAGATGAAGACGATTTGGATCTCCAATGGATGGAAGCTTTGGAATTCGCTAAAGAGCGTCGGTGGCAAGACGCTATAGAGCCAGCTAAAGAACGTTATATCAATCCTTAGCAGCAAGGGACTCAAGGTCTACAAAAAGTGAAAGCCCAGACCCAAGGTATAGGATCTATGAAGAAAAGGGGGGTGCAAATAGGTAGCCAAGATCAAGAATGGGGAATTGGGGCCGAGGCTCTTTCTGATAGCCAGGTCTTGAAGAGCCTTTAATACGAGGAAAGATAGCCTCCCATTTGATAGGTCTCCTTGGGGTGCTGATGGTGTTGATGGGAAGGCCGAAAGCAAATCCGAGATCTTTGCCAGGGCATATTCAAAAGGCGAGACCAAAGATGTCAAAATCACTCAATCCAGAGGTGAGGGCGCTGATGTGACAACAGATGTTGTGGCAGATAGGGAGGCCAGAGCAAGATAAAGAACCGAAAGTTGCACAGGAGATCGCTGCGGCGAAGAAGGAATTGACTGAGGAGCAATTGAATGCCATCCGGGAACGAGTGAAAGCTAGTCAACCAAAGCTGTACGATAACAAACCCTCTAAAAAAGAAGAAGAAGTGGAGAGGTGGTCAAGGAGGTGGCAGTCAACAGCCATGGAACAAAAAACCTCCTCCAAAGCCTCCGCCATAAAGAGACTATAAGTAGTCCCGCCAAAGGGAAAGCGCACAGGTCTTCAAAAGAGACAAGACAGGGTCTTTCATTACCCGAGCAATGAACTACGTTCACGATGGGCGTTGGGGCCCCTACCATTAGTTGTCTATAGGGATCTGGGATTTGGTATTGAATCAATCCTGAACTTCGTTTAGTCACTTCAGAAGTCATATGAAATACCTAATTCTATTGAGCCATCCCCTTGACTTTGTTTACATTCAGTAGCAGCTTGCTGGTGTCCCTTCTGGTCTGAAACTCCTGCAATAGGCAGCTACCCTCAGAAAACGAAATCAAACTACTCTCATCCCTCCCCCTTCGTACTACCAAAAAATGAGATGTCAGTCGCGTCTCTATAAGCCTCAGTAGTCAAGTGGATGAGATCGGTCGAGTGGTCTCAGTAGCTCCCGTTTGACACGAATGACCCGCTAGATAGAGCAGGAAGTAGGCCCCGGACTTGGAGTCGCTTTCTTTAGGTTTGCCCCTCTTTGTCTGATTTTATCATTTCCGCGAATAGCACACAGGGCGGCCCAGTCCCACGTTCCCAGTTTACATCTCCTCCAGCAGCTGCAAGGGGAGCTTATTGAAAGGTTTGGTTGGGTGGTCTTTCAGAGCCTCCTTCTCCTTCTCATGCCGCTACCTCTTCGGGCGTGCAAACTAGTAACCGATTTGATGCGATACAGATGGATAGCGAGCCACCACCTCTTGAGGCTTTGCATGACTCATTTCACACGTCCTTTTCAGATTCTAGGACGCAACCTGTGGTTCAGACGGCAACTGAGCCTTCTCACATGCAGCATCTTTCTACAGATGCTGCACCAATGACGGCTGCCTCTTCTCATTTGTCATCTGAGACTTCGTCTTTCAGAGCCTCATAGGGTTGGGGCTTCGGCGCAAACTTTCTTGTATATAGGCCTCTTAACGATGCTGCTCCGGCGGGGCGTCGAACAGAAAATGAGAAGAGGGCCTCTGACAGTTCTATGGCGGCATAGGTGGAAGCTAGATTTCAAAGAATTTCTTCTTCGCATGGTTTAATGCATCCTAGGCGTGGAGCCTCTTTGACACGGGAGAAAGCTCGGTCTTCTGACCCGACACATTTATCTAGGAGTTTGTCTCACTCATTGAGAGTCTTGCAATTCAGATAGGAGAGGACTCTCTCGTCTTTCAGAGCCTCTCCATCACAGGATGATCACCATCACCCTAGGGTCTTAGCTCTGACTATAACTATAAGTAATTATCGAAATCATGAATCTCGGGACTAAACACGCGTACTAAATCATTGTCTTAAACCCTGAGGCCATAGACAATCAACTCGTACTTAACTCCGAGCTCTCTCCCCCTCCGTTTATAAGAATAGCTGAGATACACCGCTAAAGCCCTCACTCTCTCCCCTTCTTGCCACTCTGACCCTCTTCTTTGGACTTTAGCTTAAGCTATCTCTTTTCAAAACTGAGAATGCATTGCCACGAGACTCCGAAATTGGCTTGATTTGAGACCACGGAAAGCTATCTTCCTTTTTTCATTTGCTTCTTTGCTTCCTCGGCTCTAGCTTCTCGCACTACATACAACTGGCGCTGCCCTCTTTCGCTACCCCTGTCAGCTGCTTTGCCGGGATGCTTTTTCGGCGAACACCTTTTTGGAATAAACATATTATGCGCAGATGATATCAGATCACACCCATCACAAATCCTCCCCGTACTACCCTACAGATCGATTCGATAAGAGCTCAAACGGAAAGGAAGATTTCATTAATACATATGTCGCACATACTGATTGAGCACATAGAGATTTAGCATAGCGAGCTGAAGGCCTAATTGCTCCTATTCGATCGTTTACTAAAGAGAAATTCCCGATAAACGAAAGGCATGGGACCGCCTATTTGACAGCTTTAACGGGGCTTATTCCTAAATTTCTATTACCAATAGATTGAAGACTGATGCAAGGCTTGAATAGACAGGAAGAGATGTCTAAATTGCATATTTCTATTCAAATCAAGCCCTTTCTTTTGAGTATGTTTAGTGAGCCTATAAATCTAAATAGGTATAGGAGACCCTACAGAGCCCCTAAACTCCCGATTTAGACATGAAAGCCATTCCGGACCTTTTCCTCATAGAACGAGAAGACCGATGCCACTATCGCCTCTTGCCTTTGCTTTAATAGTGTCTATTCGACTGGAAGGTCAAGGCCCTTTGATCAAATCAAGGGTCAATTCCCAAACATAAATGGAGTCAGAGAATAGGGGCGGGCGTTCTGGTGCCACCGATCGAGTAGCTCCTCTTTATGGTTTAGAGCTTCGCCCTGCTTTCTTTTTCTATCGCAAGTCGATGTCTCGAGTGATTGCAGCCGCCGCCTTGAAGTGGTTTTTCCCTTTCGAGAAAAGAGCTTTCATACGATGTCTTTGTCGATATCTATTTAGAATATATATATATAATATCATTTCCTTCGTTGGTTCCATGTTCTCTGGAACCTGATAAGAAGGAAGAAGGTATGCTGCGGACGAAGCGGTACGTTGGAGTTCCGGTATTGGCATCATTGGGCTCTCTTCTTGTGCGGCACATAAGACTGAGGGCTCTTAACAGGCTGTTGTACGAATCTAGATTGGCACCCCACCACCTTAATATGTATGAATTGGGACCGCCCAACGGATGTGAAACTGAATCCTATGGCTTGGATTACTTCATTTCCAGTGGCCGTCATTTCGCTTCTGACAGACAGAGATATACAAAGAGGCCAGGTAACCGATATCGTATTAGGGATCAACAACCAGGTCACTCCGGGGAAGAAAAGGCACGCGCAAAAAGCCCTTACTGAACTGAATTGGATTCTCCCTAACTTGCATAGCGACCTTCGAAGGTATCTTCATAATAACTTCTCACTGTGTCGAGGCGAAACTCGATCAGGGTCGAGCCAATTATTGTAATGCTTCACTCACAGCTACAATACTTTCTTGGTCCGCCCTTCTGCCTTAAATAGTTCGTACGCATCTTTGTCTTTGCCTTTTGTGCAGTAGGGTCTTTAGGCACTTGAGTTGCTGCACCCCCGCGGGTTGGTATGATATATACTCGATTACTCATACTTGATTGCTTGATATATCCATGCCAGTAGGGAGGGAAAGACTTAATTGGCTTCGAGCTGCCCTTCTCTTTTTCAATATTCCATTCCGGCTGATCTTTCTTCCTGTAGAAGTGAAAGGGAAGGCACACCTGCAGTAAAGTCATCAATCGCAGCACCCTGTGACCCAGAAAGCCAATCAATCATCATATGTTGGCTTAGGAGTTTGAGTCGTATTCTCAATCTTAGCCAGCACGAAAAGGGCATAACCCAATCAACAAAGAAGTTAATAAGAGGATAGTGCATCAGTAGATCTCCTGGGATCAGCAGACGGTCTGACTAGCGATGAGTAAACAAAGTCGCTAGGAAAGCTATAGATAGGTATCAAGGCAAAACCGAACTGACAAGTCAGTTTCGAGGACCTAAACCTATTTCTTAAGTTAAGAAGAAGAAAGGCTATGCTTATAGTATTATGAGGAGGTCGACCTGTTAATAAGAAGATCGAGTGCTATTAAGCCGAGGTTTGATAGTAAGCAACTCCTTTTGAGTTTAGCCGCGTAAATACCACCGAGTAATGAAAGAGATCCGAAAAAAAGACCACCAAGTCGTGATGAAGCAGATCTGATCCAAGCATCCTGGGCGAAGGCCTACCCTGAGACACCAGAAGAGCCAGAAGATTCACCAGGGTTGATTTCAACTAGGGCTCTTTACACGTCAGTTCGAGCCTACAGCTGTCTCAACTTAATGAACTGGACCTTCTCTATACGCAAATCATGCCCTATCATGATGAGTCAACAATCCCAATCGTGAAGTTCCATTATAGCAATCCAATTCTCAAACTTCAAAACCAGACGTCGAAGCACCCAGAGGAATAAAAACCTTTAAGAGTATTAAATAACAAAGTCAGGGCTTTAGCTGAAGAGAGTACCAAGGACTCTGAAACAAGGCTAGCGAGCACAATTCTCTAAGAGGTTTGTCTCCTATTTAGAAAGCGAGGTTGAACTTCACTTGAAGTGCCAAGCTAGCGGATGAAATGTGGTTTAGCGAAGCCCTCGTAAGCGACCGAAACAAGAGCTCCCCCGAAGACCAGCTTCGAGAGTTTGCACTTTCAAACCTGACTTCTTGCTATTGAGCTGGGGAGATCTGCCAGTGCCTTAGAGTGATTGTGACCTATTAAAGTCAAGGTTCGCAGGTGAGTTAGCAGTCACAGGGTCTCTTCCCTCTACTATATAAGCCCAGACGGATTAGCCCCTTCCCTAATCTCACTCTTTGGTTCCCGACCGATGTTTTTTTATGAGTGGAGTGAATTCAAAAACTCCAGGACTGATTCTTATTCTGCTAGTCTTTCTTCGAATAGGAAATCTCCACACCCTCAACATGTTTAGCTAAAGCCCTCTTTCCCTTGGTTGATTCTTTGATATCAAATCAATATAGGCACGGAGTAGCTCGACCTATTATAACAAGGGCTTTAGCGAGTGAACCCACTAGCGAAAAGACAGCGAAGAGAGCTGACTTCAATCCCATAGCGTGCCGAAATAGATAGAACGAATGCGAATGTGAAAGAGCACGGAAGAAGGCATGAAGAGCATAAAAGCGACTCCCGCACGCACCATATAGTTGATCTTCCCTCGTATCACCTGACTATATAAATGGGGCGCCGAAGAGCAACTAGCTTTCTAAGACCTTTTCTTCTTTTGTCCTTTTCTGGCATCTCTCCTTCTCCCGCTTTCAACTATGCGGACCGAAGCTATCACAGGGGTAGTGGCTTTGTTGTGCTTTAGTTAGTAGGGCCCTCCATGCGAGACCAGTCCGAACCGAGGTAGCTTACTTGACTTAGTTTGTTGACCCGTGACTGATTTTCCTATTTTGACTCTAAAGAGGTGGATGGAAATTGCTCCATTTACCTTTTCACCTGCACAGTAGAGGCTCGAGAGACCTTTCCGACTAAGCACCTAAGGTTGCACTTTTGTCTTTCTCATTCGGAAGGCTCAGTCCCACACTCTGACTTCAATGATGGGAACAACCTCCGCACTCCGGCGCTCCAATGAACATTCGTTCTCCGCCTTACTCTATTTAGAATAGTGGTCGATACCTCGGGAGGGAGTGACATTCGTAACAACATGTTATGTTCACGCGGTGATATTCTATCTTTCCAAGAGTACTACCCTGTACGGAGTCTATGTCTGGGGAGCATACTTGACAGGAGGCGGTAGAGAGGTCCCCCGCTTCGATTCCCGCCCTGTTAGCATCTCCGATCCGAGATCAAGGGATGAATACGTTATTTCGGTCCGAAGCCGGCCGGGACCTACTGACCTTGCTTGTAGACTAACTGCGGAGCTAAGCCTTTTGTGGTTGCTACCAAGACGATTTCTTTATGCCCATCAAAGGACCTCGAGATGCTAATCCACGAAAAACGATACGAGAAATTCTAAAGAACTTATATACGGAACGAGGGCGACCCGTGGAAATACATCGGTTTCTGACTCGTGCAAAGGAACTCTTTCTTGGCAACTTGGACAACTTATAACGATGTTTGTCCCGCATATCACTAGGAAGATCGGGATCTTTACAACAGGCTTTATAAAGCTTTCGTCTCAATTCATATTTAGCCGCGAGCAATCTACGTTTGTGATCTCGTATATTTCGCTTCTCCGACATCTTACTGGGTTTCCCCCTCATCTTTATGCAAAAAGCCGCTCCACGGTGGTAAAGTCTCATCTTGTGTGTTGGACGAAGTGACAATAGTCACATTGAACCCTCGAATATGTTCGAAGATCTCGAAATGATCTTCCAGTTCTGGGGAGAATTCGCAAAACTCCGTTTCCATCGAGAATTGAATAGATAAATCCCTTATTTCGACCGGAGAATCTAATAGAGACATTACTGTGGAGATTCTAACCAAAAAATGATACATTCCATGCCCTCGGAGAGTGCTTTGTCGTGCTAGGTCACTGACATATCCCTTTTTGTCTTTATTTGACCCAAAGAATGGATTGGATCGAAACGACTTTCCTGTCGAAGACCTCTGTGTCTGTAAACATTTCTGACCGCACGGAATCTCCATAGCCAATTTTCCATTTTTGATAGAAGGTGCTGCCTTTGGTACTACTCTGATTTTACATAATCCAGGAACTTTCATCACGTTGGCGTGATTCAGTTTGAGCAACGGATCCTGACGTGATACATCTTCGTAATGAAAATAGAGTGGAAACATGAGTTGGCTTTTCAAGTATATATAGAATAAGCACTGTGAACTATCGCCTTCAAAAAGATAGCTTTTTCCTCTTTCAAAGATTCCAATACCGACAGCAGCTTTTTTTAAATACAAAAATCCTTGATACATTTTCAAAGATCTTTCCACAAATAACTACGTGGGTTCCCTATGTTCTCATATACTCGTTTAATATGTCCTAGTCTTTGTTCGTTCTTGTCAAATTTCATTGCATTGCTAGGTCGCAAAATCAGACTTCAACTCCTCGCTTTTCTCCTTCTTCTAATCTAATAAGGAAGAAAGACTAGACTAGTATACTTGATCAAGACTCAAGAAGAGCTACACTTACCGTCAGAGTGCACTTACCGTTAAGAAAGAGAAAAAGAGCTAAATGCATGGTAGCTTCTCATACGATCTTTCTTGAGCTTGCTACGACCCTTCCTTATAGATAGTAGCCCTTAGCTCCCAGTTCTTCCAATCATACCTTCCTCTCTTTATCAAGAGAGCTTTTTAGAAACCTGACTTTCAAATATCAGACTCTTAAGACTATGAGGTCCTCTTTCCGAAGATATATCCTATTATGTGGGATGAAATTCTTCTACTAGGGGGCTTTAGCTAATAGAATTTTATGAAAAGGCCTATCAATCTTATGAAAGAGTACTGCCTCGGATCTTACTAGACGAAGGTTTTGATTCCATAGGTTCGCTGGGAGAGAGGGTTTAGCAATCTCTGTTATTTGACAAAATATGGCTATGTCCCCGCCTCTGGATATGAACTATTAGTCTTGCTGTGTAGATCGGTTCCACTTACGTCTGGGGAGAGTGAAGAGCCTTCTGCCGTCTTCCTTCTAGCCTTATCCATCCCAGGAGATGCAGATGATGGAAATGGAGCTAGAGAAGATATAGGAGAGCGCGATGGAATAGCTTTCTATGGGGAAGGTGATGTCTTATAAGGACTAGCCCTCTACCTCTAGCCTTCTTGCCTTCTAGGAGATGATAAAGCAGTCTTAGTCCCATCATCACCCAACGTTCTAGTTTCTGCTCTGTCAGCAGCATTGGATACTTTTACTGGAAGCGAACCTCTCAGTCAGCCTTGAAGAGCGAATTGTCTTAGGACGACTTGCTTTGGGAATTTCCTTCTTACTTCTTCCTTCTCTTTCTAGTAAGGTTCTGTCTTTCCTTCATTTAGGGATCTCAAGTGCTCCCTATATCTCGGTTTTATTTTGATTCATTCCTTCCTTCAGGCCAGGTTTTGAAGAAATCGAAGAAGGGGGATATGAATTCAACTTAGCTAGGTATCTGAAAGCTGTCCCCGGAACAACCAGACCCACCACCATATTATCCCGACCTTCGCCAAGTGACTAAATTGAAAGTGAAATCTTTTTTATCTATTGGGGGTCAAAGTGCTCACCATACCACGGTTGAGTCAGCTTTTCATCTTCTCGGAGTCGAAACAGCAACATATGAAGAGCTCTGGATGATCAATGATGCAATTAAATACATTGACGACATGGGCTTCAAGTCCGAGAATGCTGCGAAGCATAAGCTTATTCTAGTTTTTGACTTCGAATATTTGAAAAGTCTTTTCAATTTATAATTATAATGTATTCAGTTCTTTGATCCATTCCCTGGCTTAAAAGGAACTCCCTTGATCTGTCAATGACTCTTCTGAGACGGGAGAGCTCACTTCACTTTTCTGGCAGTAACTTCGGATATACCTTTTGTCTTTGCCTTACCCATTGTAAAGGATACTGGCTAGCTTGAATGCTAGCGAACCTGCTTTTGACCTAGGCTATATTTGAATACCCCGCTGACTTAAGATTTAGATTGGCTGGAGGTGAAGACCTTAGCATTGGCTTACACGGACCCCTCTCTCAAAAGAGAGGGTACTGGCACTAGACAAATTTCCAACTGGTAAAGGGAGGTGCGAACTCGACCATAGGAGAGGAGAGGAGCAGCCATATAATATAGGTCTTGCAGAGCATCGATAGCGGGTAAAGACAGATAGTCAGACCTACCCATCTAGTTAATAAGGACATGTAAGTGGTTCCCCTGCCTTCTGAGAGAGTCCGAGGATACCTCTGGAAATGTCTTTGTGAATCTCAATGCCAATGACATATGAGGCTCACCCATCTCCTTCATTTCAAAGTGCCTTATGAGTCAGACCATCGTCTCGTGCAACAGCCCCAGATCACTGCTATAAGTATCATTTCAATGTGAGACTTTGGCCTAGTTGTAGATAGTATCACCGGTAGGTAGCTAGCAAACCGAGGGTTTACCTGCTTTAACAACCAAAGAATAGCTATCAGAGAAGAAGAACTCGTCAGTGGATGATATATAGATAGTTGATATTCGTTGATATATAGTTTATACCAACTTCCAAAGGTGAAAATGTAGAAAGAGATGAGAAGATAAAGGGACTCCAAGGGCTCATTATCTCCTTGGGAGGGTTCTAGATACGAGATAGCCTGAGGAGTAGGCTTCCCGTATTTCCCTAGAATCAGCTGACATCCCACTAAGACAACATAATATAATGCCCGAGAAGATAGTAATAGAATTGAAAAAAGTCCCTTCTACCATGCCAATAATTCCCCTTAGCATAACTTTGAAACTAGTTGAGGCTCTTTGACCTAGTCATTACAGCAGGAGATATTGATATCGAATAGCTATCTATCTACTTACGTTCATTAGAAAGAAAGGATTATTAAAAAAAAGAGCTGGACTGGCTTAGACTTATTATAGGGTTAATACGACCTATGATGGGCAAGCCCTATACCTCTACCACTGCCTTGAGCCCTTGATCAATTAGTGGGGCATTCTAAACCTACGTCTTAAATCAATGGGGCACCTCTCCATCTTATGCATCTGCTGGTATTGCGCCTGAGCTAGTGTGACTGGGTCCCTCAATCCCTCTTACAAAGCATAAATTCCTTCTTTTTGTTACTTGAAAACGATTGTCAAATTCATTCATTTTATTCTTTTTGGCCATAAAGAAAGTCGAGCCCGCCATTCAAATTGATATCCCAGAGAAGGGACGAGCGCCTACATGAAGTATAAGGCGAAGTTCCAGTCTTTCCTGGTCTTTGACTTAGAGGGGAAGTTGAAGTGCCTTACTAATATATTCTTTACAACCTAGGAAAGGCTCTATTCCATATCTTCTCTTTCCCAAACCCGCTCAGTCTTGCTTGCTAACTCTGTCTTCTCATTGGGCTTAGGAGAGAGAACTAGTCTTGCACTTTCAGACCGGTCCTAACGGCAAAGAGAACTTGGCAACCTTCACTCCCGGAACTGCCTTTCTTGATTAACCCTATAAGACCGAGAACTTCACTTGCTCTAATCCTTCTCGTTCGATCCACATTCCATAGCTTCTGCTTTCTTTCCTTCCTTTAGAAAGTCGTTTGAAAACCGCTAAGTGCACTAGTTGACTTCCCTATGAGTATGAGATTGACCCTGATAGGGAAAAACTGCCTTGTCGTTCCTCTCCTTTCAGTCGAGGCTTCGCTCCTCTCCTTGTTGTCTATAAATATGCTTTTTAGCCTAATTAGACTGTCCTTTTCTCGCTCTTCTTCGTTTCTTTGCTCCTGCTCCCTCTCAGTCGAGGCTTCGCTCCTCTGTTTTTTTCTTTCTTCGATTGCTTCCTCAAGCTCCTCAAACAACTGTTTTAAGCTTCTTTTTCCGTTCTCACTTCTCTCCTCTGAATATTCTTTTTGATCGGTATGCTCGCGAAGTTCAATAGATTTATGCTCTTCTGTTCCCCCCACTGTTCTTCTTCTGTTTTCAAGATTTCAAAGATTATGATGCTGTATCCTTTCTTCACCCCGGAGATCTTTGGCTTTAGCTTATATATTTCTCCCTCCCTCGTAATTAGCATGGGCTCCCACCTCATGACTTTGTCTACTGCATCTTTGTCTTCTTTTCTTGTTCCTATGGGGTTTTTTACTTTTGTTATAGCCTTTTCCCACTCTTCTTCTTCTGTCGTTTCTCCTTCCTCTAATGTTACTATTAACGCGCGGCTCACATTGTAGGCCAAGGCTACCTCCTTCGGTGTTTCCCTTTCTTCCGCGTATGGGCTCTTTATGGCTCTTCTTAGCAAGCACCCCCAAAGTGTGGCAATTATTCTGTCTTCCTCTAATTTCTTTATTTGTGTGGTGAACCTTATTCTAAAGAACCTTGCTCTAAAAGGTCCATGTTTTTCCATTAATCTTGGTAGTTTGTTTGCAATCATAATGATGGGTACATTTCTCTTTTTTTTGAATATCCTTGCATACTTTGAGTCTAGCCTGCATTCCTGTCCATCTAGTACCTTTAATAGGTTGTTTAAAAAGGGGCTCCCTTCCAGGTTGTCTCCCCCCATTGTTGTATATGGTTCTGGCATTTCTTCCTGTTCCTGCTGGTGGAACTCATCGAAGATCCACAAGTCGTAGTAATCATCTGCTCCTGCGAAGTCATTTCTTCTTGAGCTTGTTTCAGATTCTTCAGATTCTCTAGTTGCATAGTCAGTGTCAACAAAGTCCATTCGATCTTGTCTCTTTTGAGTTGTCTTAGTTTGATATGCCGCTTTCTTTTATGTTACGTTGAAAGCCCTGCTCATGCCTATGCCATTGCATTTGTCTTCGCTCCCTCTCTTGCTACTGGATTGACTTCTCTCGTCTTTCAGAGCCTCAGATAGTTCCCAGAGAATAGGGCGAATAGCTGTATGGATCTAAGCAACTAAGGAATCAAAAGGAAATTCTACCGAGACTTAGGATTCATGAAGGCATTATATACTTTTCAAGGCGAGTCGATTAGGACCGATAAAGCTGAAGACCCGAAGCCTCCGTACCTTGAAACATGCCATACCCTTGCTTTCTTTGCTCCAGTGATAGTGAGAAGAAAAAGCTTTTGTATGCTCATACGCTACTACCTGTTAGCTTGTTTTATCCCTAAGGGAGATTGTGAAATGAGGGAAGGGATATCTTAGTTCCAGTAGCACCGTTAGAAACATCAGCTACTAAAGCATCCTTAGCTAAAGGAACGATTACCGGAAAGTAGCACGTTTTAGAAATCCTAGGTGAAATAGTCTCGCCAAGCGCCCCTGCCTTCTCAGCAGCAGGCCAAAAAGGGCTGGTACTTCTACCGGGGAAGGTTGTTTAGTCGATACAGAGTTTCCGGGCTCCAGAGCTTGACCTCCTTTAGCTTAGCTTGTTTTCCACGCTTACCTCATCTGAAGATGAAGGGGATATGCCAATCTTAAAGGGATAGGCTGACAATCGATTTGAACCAGATTGGGCAACTTTATTGTGTAGTTTAGTGCCTTATCCCACCCTCTAGGGTGATTCCCCATATGGCTATTCAAAGTTCATTCTCGATCACTTTTCTGCTTCCTTTTAGACTCTCATGAGCCTCACTCACTTTGACTCTAGCATGAGAGCACTTCAGCCTCTGGAGCACTGACCGAGGAAGAAAGACTCTTATGCCTACTCCTAGAGCAACTCCCACTCCTAAACCAAAAAGCCTAGGGCACCAACACGATCCTTCTATCGCGACAAAGACTTCCCCAAGTCCTTCGGGCATGAGCCCTAAGCGGAAAGCGGAAAGGGATCACATGAACTTGAATGTGTTAAGCATAATACTCTACTTGATCACTAATCCGCTAGACCCTGTAAATGATACTGAAAATGCGGGTGTTTGGCACTATAAAAGAGAGGTGAAAGACCGATTCAAATAAATGCTTATTTAAGCAAATAGTCAAAAAGCTGGTCTTAAAAGGGCTTTTGATCTAAAATTCCCGGGTTTTTGTGACTTGAGAGTGCGGCAAGAGAAGTGATCCAATTCATCAGTCTTTTATGTACGAGAACGGACACAGAGGAATTCGCGTTCGAGCGGAGCGGCAAAGTGGCTTTCCAGTTAGCGCTTTAGACGGGGTTTGATTGATACAGAGTTTCCGGTTTCCCGAGACAGCAAAGGAGCAGCTTTTAGCCCTTTCCGGTTAGCTGCCTATTGTTATTATAGCGTAGATCGATGAATTGCATATAAATAGAAATGTTAATGTTAATGCACAAATGTTTAAGAAGAAGCTAGGCCTTTAAAAGGACTTCCTTGTTCTAGCCATCTTTATCATAAATCATAAGAAAGGAAAGACTTGACATCAGTTAGTGTAACTAGTAGTTTCATAGTTGTTACGAATGGAGTTCAAAATGAGTTCTGGCTTGGTTGTTAACTGATCGATGGTCAAGTTCACTAAGGGACTTTGTCAGTGACAATTGTACGTACTTTCTAAAAGTCAGATAGATTTATTACAGTAATACGGATAAGTAATGACAGAAAGAATGCACTTCTTCATGGTAGGAGAGCTGGCAAGACACTACACGACAGATAGAATCAGAAAGTACACCACGGCCCGAAAAGAGAAGGCAAAAGAAAGAAGAGAGAAAGGATGGAAATTCAAGAGATAGCACCTGCCTCCGATTGGCTTTTTTGCTAGGGAGCGAGAGAAGCAGCTAAGCGTGCAACATGGATCCGCCTGAGATAGGGACCTAGCCCGAGATCCGAATCATAGACCCTAGATCCATAGATCGTGCAGAGATCCTCATTCTTTGCCCGCTGTCGACCCGAATGAGAATAGCCTAGTGGACAGGTCTCCGTCTCTTTGCAATGAAACTACAGATCTACAGCCATCCGAACCAGAAATAGACCGAGATGATAAATTGGATCGTCAGTGGATTGAGCTTCAGCAGGAAGCAAACGTACGTTTTCTCCCCTTCTTTTAGCCTCTCCAGAGGAAATGCTTTTAGCCCAAATTCAAATAGAGGTTCTTTTTATTCCTCGACCTTCAAGGGACCAATACCTATAGAAGTCTAATTGCTAAGATGAGTTAACGGCGCTCCCCTATAAGTTTCAAAAGCCCCGGCCGGGAATAGATGTCATCCGGCGTCAGCCTATTCATTTAAGAGGTTATGAGACCCCAACCAGGTTGTGGGCTGGGTTTCAAAGCAGACGTTGGGGTCACGGTCCCAGAAGCTTGAGTGCCACCAACAAGCAAGAGATTGTGAAGAAGGAGCCAATGGAGTCCAAGGAATTTTAACACTAGTATGAGGAGCAGCCTTTACAACTAATTCTTTAGTGCGGTCAAAGCTCGCTCCTTCCTCAGGGGATGATTCACTTTCGGAGCTCTTTTCTTCATCAGACTCACTTTGATGTTCTTATTTCCTCGAATTCAAAACATTAGCTCATTGGGATTCGAACCCACATATTTGATGTGTTCTACCGACCTCTCGATCCCTTCTGATTCAATTCCTGGCTTACGACTCCCGACCATACTGGAACTAAATGGGCTTAGCAGCAGTTGGATGGCAGGAATCAGTCTTTTTCTGCAACAGGTACTAGATCTTCCATTGCCTTACAGGAAACTGAACCTACATTTACAAGGCTTCCCAAAGGGGAACTCCAGGTGAAGATTAAGCAGGCTTGCTTCCCAAAGATCCTTAGCTTTATCCCAGGAGTTGCAATAGGGGACAGTATGGAAGGCTCTAGGTGGACAACTTCTTACCCAGAGACTTGAAAAGCCTTATGAAAGCCTTTTTTGTTCTCGAAAGAAAGAAAAGTTCTAAGAGTCCCGATATCCGAAATAGCTTTAGGCATTCAAAATCCGATCCTCTCATCTATTTTCTAGCTATCGGTAAGGGCGGAAAAAAGGGCTTTTATCGACCAAAATAGATGAATTAGGAAGAAAAGGACCTAGCACTATCATAGGAGTCAGTTTTCTATCAATGTCACTATAGAGGCTTGCTTACCTTATGACTTCAAGGGCTGCGGAAAAGAGGGAAAGCCTCGTAGCCTTGATTTGTGCTTTAGCCTTTACACTCTCTACTTGCCTTGACTTTCGGCTTTCGCCTCTCCTCTGAGCTTTCAATCTGTGCCCTTTCTTTATCTTGGATTCCATTCAACCTTTCTTCTACGGAGGTGTGCCGGCTGAGGCTGTGTGAGATAGAAAGGATTATGTCCAACGAAGGAAGAATTCAATCATTCTTTAAGATAAGAGGCCAGAACCTCCCTTCATACGTGCTATCTTAAGATTTTGCAATAGGGTTTGAGGCTTTAGAGCTTTCTATTCGCCCATCGCTAACAACTACTAATACGGTGGTAGTCTTCGGCCCCTTCCTTGTCACCCCTTTCTTTGAAGCTTCCCTAACTGTCAAGCTTCAAAGAGAAGTCCTGCACGAAGAGCGAAGCTTACTTGAGAAGAGGAGCTCTAAAAGTCAATTCTGACCAGTTCGATTCCTAGCCCGGTACTAGCCAATGTCTTTCCATCTCTTTCTCTGTCTTTCTCTTTGATCGTCTTCTTCTTTCTTCTTTCTTGATATGTCCATTTTATTGCCTTTGAAGGCCTCTTTAAAGAGCCTCGTGACTTGGAATTCTACCTTCGAGTGTACACTAGCGTTCAAAAAGAGAGAATGAGTGCCCTTTGGCCAAGTCAAGTGATCCTGTTGCTAAGAAGCTAAAGAAGCCAAGCAAGCGCTATCAGAAATGGGGAAAGCAGCTACTTGACCGTTTGAACCACCGAAGCTTACCGCAGCTAACGAGAAAAACAGAGGTTCCCCTCACCGGAAAGCTACAAAGCCGTTCATGGATCTATCTGTACTACCGTAGAGAGCTTCTGTCCATACGATTTCTAGAAAGAAACCTAGACGATCCCATACCTCTTAGAGTAGTCACGAGCGGACAAGTCAAAACAAGAGAAAGTCACTCGACCTTAGGCAGAGGAGAGACAGCCGCTCAAAGACCATTTCATTGGGGGAGTCCCATCCCGGCCTTAGACGGACAAGACAGAGGCCAGCTTAGGGGCTTATTGACCTAACCGAATAAAGAAAGACAAGTGTGGTTCACAGTTCCTTCATATTAATATCGGCCTATCTCCAGGCATGCTTTCCGAGTGAATCAGTGTCTTTCAGAACCTCTTTGTTGTGATGGATTGGACTTG